AAGAAATCTGATTATGGGTTGTGAAGCAAAAATAAAGGGATGTGGATAAATGGAAGGATGATAGAAAGAGAGAACAAAAATATCAATGATATATGATTCCAATATGTATGGTCTATGAATCACCTCATAAAAGGCAGTGTGATAAAGCATTAATACTGATATAATCAATACTGATATAAATATATAAATGAAATATAAATAAATAAAATATCAAAAAAAAGAAAAAAAAAAAAATAATAAAGAATAAAGAGCCTCGGGTTAATAAAAACTGAGGAGATTGACTCGGGAACGAATTTTGCCGGAAGCTCCATTGCAGAGTTCAGGCCTAACCATTAATGGAGAAGCTATGGGAACGACGAAACCTGTGACTGCATAGGATTCTATTGAAAACGAATCCTAATAATTCATTGGGTGGGATGGCGGAACGAACCAAGAAAAAATTGATTTATTCTGAGAGGTGTCATGAATTGACCTTACGAATGAAAGAGTCAATATTCGCCCGCGAAACCTTTATTTATTTATTGGATTACAATTTTTGGCCCGATTCAATAGAGGTAAAAATAAGGATTCATTATATTATACGTTATATTCTAAAAAAAGAAGCATTTTTTATATTTTCTATATCTAATAATATACACGTCCAGCTGTATATTTTGTATATACATCTTCCTTTGTAACAAATTAAATATGTAACAAATTAAATATCAATAAATGCCATTCATTACTTATAATTACTTATATTATTAACTCATAATTACTTATATTATTATTTATAATAATAATTATAAATAATTATTATAATTATACATGTGTATCTGTAATATTATTGAATTATAATTATACATGTGTATCTGTAATATTTAATATTATTGAATCGTTTCATTCGCGAGGAGCTGGATGAGAAGAAACTCTCATGTCCGGTTCTGCAATAGAGATGGAATTAAGAAACAACCATCAACTATAACCCCAAAAGAACCAGATTTCGTAAACAACATAGAGGAAGAATGAAGGGAATATCTTGTCGAGGCAATCATATTTGTTTCGGCGGATACGCTCTTCAGGCACTTGAACCCGCTTGGATCACAGCTAGACAGATAGAAGCGGGGCGGAGAGCAATGACACGATATGCGCGTCGTGGTGGAAAAATATGGGTACGTATATTTCCCGACAAACCTGTTACAGTAAGACCTACCGAAACACGTATGGGTTCGGGAAAGGGATCCCCCGAATATTGGGTATCTGTTGTTAAACCGGGTCGAATACTTTATGAAATGGGCGGAGTATCAGAAACTGTAGCCAGAGCAGCTATTGAAATAGCTGCGTGCAAAATGCCTATACGAACTCAATTTGTTATTTCACGATAGGGATGTAGAACTAAACAAAAGGGATATTGAGGATGAAAAAACAACCACAGGTTTATTTTTTTCTGGACGGACAATATTTCTTTTTTCCCTTCATCCTTTGCATTGAAATAAGAGATTCAAATAAAAAATATATGATTCAACCTCAGACCCTTTTGAATGTAGCGGATAACAGCGGAGCTCGAGAATTGATGTGTATTCGAATCATAGGAGCTGGTAATCACCGATATGCTCATATTGGTGACGTTATTGTTGCTGTAATCAAAGAAGCAGTGCCAAATATGCCTCTAGAAAGATCAGAAGTCATTAGAGCTGTAATTGTACGTACATGTAAAGAACTCAAACGTGACAACGGTATGATAATACGATATGATGACAATGCAGCGGTCGTCATTGATCAAGAAGGAAATCCAAAAGGAACTCGAGTTTTTGGTGCGATCGCTCGGGAATTGAGACAGTTGAATTTTACTAAAATAGTTTCATTAGCTCCCGAGGTATTATAAATACTAGTAGATGACACTATGATATAGTAGGCTATCTGAAATAGATCAAATTAATAGATTGTGTCTCACGCATATACTTTTAAAAATTTAATAATTCAAAAAAAAAAAACAAAGAAAAAAGAAAAAAGGAAACATGTTGATTATATCAAAATTAGGAGGCACAAAAAATTATAGTTCGTTATGGGTAGGGACACTATTGCCGATATAATAACTTCTATAAGAAATGCTGACATGAATAAAAAAGGAACGGTTCGAATAGCATCTACTAATATCACCGAAAACATTGTTAAAATACTTCTACGAGAAGGTTTTATTGAAAATGTTCGGAAACATCAGGAAAATAAGAAATATTTCTTGGTTTCAACCCTGCGACATAGAAAGACTAGAAAAGGAATATATAGAACCGTTTTAAAGTGTATCAGCCGACCCGGTTTACGAATTTATTCCAACTATCAACGAATTCCTAAGATTTTAGGTGGAATGGGAATTGTAATTCTTTCTACTTCTCGAGGTATAATGACAGATCGAGAAGCTCGACTAGAAAGAATTGGAGGAGAAATTTTGTGTTATATATGGTGATCCTCCTCCTCTGGTATCCTAATTTTATCTCTAACTTCCCATTTGTGAAATAGAGAGGAAAAGTGAGTTATATACCTCTTCCTTCATTAGTTGATACTTCAAGGGGGTTACCTGGAATGAAAGAACAAAAATTGATTCATGAAGGTTTAATTACTGAATCACTTCCCAACGGTATGTTCCGGGTCCGTTTAGATAATGAAGATCTAATTCTAGGTTATGCTTCAGGGAGGATCCGGCGCAGTTTTATACGGATACTACCGGGAGATAGAGTAAAAATTGAAGTAAGTCGTTATGATTCAACCAGAGGACGTATAATTTATAGACTTCGCAACAAGGATTCGAACGATTAGGTGATTTTTTAAACATTCCTTTCATGGGGACACAATTCGAAGTTAAAAAAAAAAATATTAAAGAAACTTATTTTCCTCAAAAGAGTAGATTCAGAATTAAGGTAAGGAATAAAAAATATGAAAATAAGGACTTCTGTTCGTAAAATTTGTGAAAAATGTCGACTGATCCGTAGGCGCGGACGAATTATAGTGATTTGTTCCAATCCGAGACATAAACAGAGACAAGGATAATCTTTCTAAAAAAGAACTTTCTTTTCTAAAGGGGAGGACCCATGTAAGAATAAAAGATCTGTTTTAACATGAAATGGATATCTCCGTATCTTTTCTTTCTGTATATTTCTGACTCATATTTATGAGATGATAAAATATGACAAAAGCTATGCCAAGAATTGGTTCACGTAGGAATGGACGTATTGGTTCACGTAAGAATGGACGTAGAATACCAAAAGGAATTATTCATGTTCAAGCGAGTTTCAACAATACCATTGTAACTGTTACAGATGTACGAGGTCGGGTGGTTTCTTGGGCCTCCGCGGGTACTTCTGGATTCAAAGGCACAAGAAGAGGTACACCCTATGCTGCTCAAGCCGCAGCAGTAAATGCTATTCGTACAGTGGTTGATCAGGGTATGCAACGGGCAGAAGTTATGATAAAAGGCCCTGGTCTCGGAAGAGATGCAGCATTACGAGCCATTCGTAGAAGTGGTATACTATTAAGTTTAGTACGTGATGTAACACCTATGCCACATAATGGGTGTCGACCTCCTAAAAAAAGACGTGTGTAGAAATAAGAATTAAACAGATTTCAAGAGAAATAAATGATTCAATGATCTGATCAAATATTATAATAATACTTATTATAGTATGGTTCGAGAGGAAGTAGTAGGATCCACTCGAACACTACGGTGGAAATGTGTTGAATCAAGAGTAGACAGTAAGCGTCTTTATTATGGTCGTTTCATTCTGTCCCCGCTTATGAAAGGTCAAGCCGATACCATAGGTATTGCCATGCGAAGGGCTTTACTTGGAGAAATAGAAGGAACATGTATCACACGTGCAAAATCTGAGAAAGTAGCACATGAATATTCTACGATAGTAGGTATTGAAGAATCAGTACATGAAATTTTACTAAATTTGAAAGAAATTCTATTGAGAAGTAATCTGTATGGAGTTATAGACGCATCCATCTGCGTCAGGGGGCCTAGATACGTAACCGCTCAAGATATCATCTCACCACCTTACGTGGAAATAGTTGACACGACACAACATATAGCTAACCTGACGGAACCAATTGATTTGTGTATTGAATTACAAATCAAGAGAGATCGCGGATATCGTATGAAATCCGCAAATAACTCTCAAGATGAAAGTTATCCTATAGATGCTGTATCCATGCCTGTTCGAAATGCGAATCATAGTATTCATTCTTATGGGAATGGGAATGAAAAACAAGAGATACTTTTTCTAGAAATATGGACGAATGGAAGTTTAACTCCTAAGGAAGCACTTTATGAAGCTTCTCGTAATTTGATTGATTTATTTATTCCTTTTCTACATGGGGAGGAAGAGGACATTAATTTCGAAGAAAATAAAAACAGGTTTCCTCTACCCCTTTTTACCTTTCAAGATAGATTAACTAATCTAAAGAAAAACAAAAAAGGAATTCCATTGAAATGTATTTTTATTGACCAATCAGAATTGCCTTCCAGGACCTATAACTGTCTCAAAGGGTCCAATATACATACATTATCGGACCTTTTGAGTAACAGTCAAGAAGATCTTATGAGAATTGAATTTTTTCGAATAGAAGATGTAAAACAGATATTGGACACTCTACAGAAGTATTTCGCAATTGATTTATCTAAGAATAAGAATAAGTTTTCATTTTAAATCCATTGTAATTATTTCATCTTCTTTTTATAATAGAAAAAAAAAATTAGAAAGAAAAAAAGAATAAAATTAGTTTTTAATCTTTGGCACGATCCGTATTTTCCCGGAATGGATCATAATAAAATAAAATAAATGTCTCTAGGGAATAATCACTTCAAAGTAAATCTTCCCTAGATACCTATATCATGGTATTTAACAGTTGAATCAATTTGAAAAAGACCTAAAGTTAGGGATTTATCAATAGGTAATGTTGCTCCAATACCTAACCAAAGAGCTACTACGGTACCGATCAAAAAGACTGTTGTAGCTACTGGACGA